GTTGGATTATCATATACGTTCAAGAAAAAGGGATCGTGTAATAATTTATAGGCCTACTAAACGTAGTCGCAAAGCAAGTGTCAAAAACTGGGTGTCTATTAGAGACTATTCGGAAGAATCAGATTTTCGTCGAGAATTCATCAAAGGTTCTATGCGTGTTCAAAGGCGTAAAACTTTTATTTCGAAATTGTTTCAAGCAAATGTGCATTCCCCCCTTTTTTTGGACAGAATAAAAAAATCCCCCCTTTTTTCTTTTAATATCCCTGAACAGATGAAATTTTTTTTTAGAAATTGGATGGGTAAAGGAGCAGAATTTAAAGATTATACAGAGGAACAAAAAAAAAGACAAAAGGAAGAAGAAGAGAACAAAATAAAGGAAAAAACGTGGATAAAAATCGCGGAAGCCTGGGATTTTGTTCCATATCCACAAGTAACAAGAAGTTTAATTTTAATAATTCAATCTATTTTTAGAAAATATATTTTATTACCTTCATTGATAATAGTTAAAAATATTGGGCGTATTTTATTATCTCAACCCCCTGAGTGGGCTGAGGACTTCGATGAGTGGAATAGAGAAAAGCATATTATATGTACCTATAACGGTGTTCAAGTATCAGAACTCGAACTTCCCATAAATTGGTTTAAAGATGGTATTCAGATAAAAATAGTATTTCCTTTTTATTTGAAACCTTGGCACAGATCCAAATTTAGGCCCTCTTTTTCTTCTTATAAAGATCTAAAGAAAGAACAACAAAAGTTTTCTTTTTTAACGGCTTGGGGAACGCAAACTACCCTTCCCTTTGGTTCTGTCCCCCCCAAACCTTCCTTTTTTAAGCCTATTTTTAAAGAACTTAAAAAAAAAATACGAAAAACTAAAAATAAGCATTTTCGAGTTCTAAGCGTTTTAAAAGAAAGAACAAAAAATTTTCTACAAGATTCAAAAGAACCAAAAAGGGTGGTTATCAAAAACGTTTTATTTCTGTTTATAAAAAAAATAAAAAAAGAACTCTTAAAAGTACATCCAACTCGATTCTTTATATTGAGAAAGGTGTATGAATCCGGCGAAACTAACAAAAAAAAAGATTCTATAATTAGGAATAAGATAATTCACGACTCGTTTAGAAAAATTAAATCTACAGATAATACAAATTATTCACTAAGAGAAAAAAAAATTAAAAATCTGGCTGATAGAACAAGCACAATCAGAAAGAAAACAAAGAGTCTTACAAAAGAAAAAAACAGCAACGCCAAGAAAAGAAGTAGTCCTAACAAAACAAGTTATAATGGAAAAGAAAAATCACCAAAAATTTTTTGGAAAATATTAAAAATAAAAAAAAGAAGCAATCGATTAATCTATAAATTAGATTTGTTTATAAAAATTTTCATTAAAAGAATATACATCAATATCTTTCTATGTATCATTCATATTGCCAGAATTCCTACACAACTAGTTCTTGAATCAAGAAATTTTTGTTTTGATAAATACATTTACAATAATAAAACAAACCAAGAAATAAAAAACAAAAAAGAAATTAACTTTATTTCGACTCTAAAAAGTGAACTTTACAATATTAAGAATAGTAAGAGGAATTCACATCTTTTTTTTGACTTATCCTCTTTATCACAAGCATATGTATTTTACAAATTATCACAAACCCAAGTTATTAATTTGTATAAGTTAAGATCTATTTTTGAGTATCATGGAACTCCCGTTTTTCTTAAGACTGCAATAAAAAATTATTTTGTAACACAAGGAATATTTCATTCCGAATTAAGACATACAAAACTTTCAAGTTCTGAAACGAATCAATGGAAAAACTGGTTAAGAGGTCATTATCAATACAATTTATCTCAGATTAGATGGTTTGAATTAATACCACAAAAATGGCGAACTACAATAAATAAAGGTGGTATTACCCAAAAAAAATATTTAACAAAATGGAATTCGTATGAAAAAGATCGATTACTTTATCACAAAAAACAAAAGGATTTTAAAGTATATCCATTACCAAACCAAAAAGATAATTTTATAAAATACTATATATATAATCTTTTATCATATAAATCTATTGATTCTGAAATTAAGAAGTCCTCATATATTATTTATGGATCACCATCAGAATTAAATAACAACCAAAAAATTACTTTTAATTACAACAATTATAAACAAAATTTATTTGAAAGCCTGGAGGAAATTCCTATCAATCATTATCTAGAAAAGGGCGATATTATGTATATGCAAAAAAATCCAGATAGAAAATATTTTGATTGGACAATTCTCAATTTTTTTCTAAGACAAAAAATAGATATTGAGGCCTGGACCAAAATGGATTATAGCAGTAATATAAATACTAAGCTTGGAAGTAAGAATTACCAAAAAATTGAGAAAATGGATAAAAACGATATTTTTTATCTGACGATTCATCAAGATTTAGAAATAAATCCAATCAATGACAAGAAACTCTTTTTTGATTGGATGGAAATGAATGAAGAAATCCTAAACCCAATATCGACAAATCTGAAACTTCCGTTCTTCCCAGAATTTGTGCCACTTTATAATGTATACAAAATAAAACCATGGATTATACCAAGCAAATTACTTCTTTTAAATTTAAATAAAAAGAAAAACATCAATGAAAAGAAAAAATTCCATTTTTTTAGACCATCGAATGAAAAAAGATATTCTGAATTAATGAATCGAAATCAAGAAGAAAAAGAACCCGCGGGCCGAAGAGGCCTTGGATCATATTCACAAAACCAAGATAAAATGAAAAAACAATATAAGATCCGGAATAAGATGAGACCAGAAATGATTTTCTTACGGAAACACTATTTGCTTTTTCAATGGATAATAGACGATGGTTTAATTCCGAATTTAACTGAAAGAATGATCAATAATATCAAGATATATTGTTACTTGCTTGGACTGATAAATCCAAGAGATACTACTATATCGTCTATTCAAAGGAAAGAAATAAATCTGGATATAATGGTGATTCGAAAAAAATTGACTCCTATAGAATTGAATAAAAAGGGGATATTTTTTATCGATCCCATTCGTTTGTCTGTAAAAAACGACGGATACTTTATTATATATCAAACCGTAGGTATATCGTTGGTTCATAAAAGTAAGTACCAAACTCCTCAAAGATATCGAGAACAAAGATATATCAATAAAAAGAAATTGGATGAATCTATCCCAAGATATCAAATAATAATTCGAAAGAGAGACAAAAAACATTATGATTTTATCGTTCCTGAAAAGATTTTATCATCTAGACGTCGTAGAGAATTGAGAATTCTAATTTCTTTCAACTCAAAGAATATAAATAGTGTGGATAAAAATCGAGTATTTTGTAACAAAAAGAACATAAAAAACAGGAATCCTTTTTTGGATCAAAAAAAGCATCTTGATAGAGATAAAAACGAATTAATTAAATTAAAGTTATTTATTTGGCCTAATTATCGATTAGAAGACTTAGCTTGTATGAATAGATATTGGTTTAATACCAATAATGGAAGCTGTTTTAGTTTGTTAAGAATATATCCACAATTAAAAATGGGTTGATGGTACATTTTTCCTATATATTCTGTACCATATAGAAAAGCAAACAGATGCACATATGCCCTGTCTTACGTCCCAGTCTAATATTAGATCTTTTTTATTTAATACTAAGTCAATGACGTATCAATTTATTTGGATAAAATCTATAAAATAAACGAATATATGAAATATTCCGAATTTTAGGTCTAAATTATTTGACGTTGTAAGTGTAAAAACGTACCATCTACTTTTTTATCCCTGTCCAACTAAAATTAAAATTCTTGTGTATACTAATTACTACATTAAAATGACTAATATTATTATTACTGATCAAATAAAATATTTTATATGTAAATTAAAGGGTAGAAGGAGCTTTTTTTATGATAAAAAATCCATTCAGTGCAATTATTTTGAAAGAGGAAAACGAAGACAACAAGGGGTCTGTTGAATTTCAAGTAGTGAGTTTCACCAATAGGATACGGAGACTTACTTCACATTTGGAATTGCACAAAAAAGACTATTTATCTCAGAGAGGTCTGCGTAAAATTCTAGGAAAACGTCAACGGCTGCTCGCCTATTTGTCAAAAAAAAATAGAGTACGTTATAAAGAATTAATCGGACAGTTGGAGATTCGAGAAACAAAAAATAATTAATTTGAAGAGTCATTTTGAATTTTCGCTTAAATTTTGATGAACCTCTTTTCGCTTTCAGCAATTCATGGAAGAATGAATCGGGAAAAAACCTATGACTGCACCAGCTACACGAAATGACCTTATGATAGTCAATATGGGCCCTCAGCACCCATCAATGCACGGTGTTCTTCGACTCATTGTTACTCTAGATGGTGAAGATGTTATTGACTGTGAACCGATATTGGGTTATTTACATAGAGGAATGGAAAAAATTGCGGAAAACCGAACAATTATACAATATTTACCTTATGTAACACGTTGGGATTATTTAGCTACTATGTTCACTGAAGCAATAACTGTAAATGCACCAGAGCAGTTAGGCAATATTCAAGTGCCTAAAAGGGCCAGCTATATCAGAGTCATTATGTTAGAGTTAAGTCGTATAGCTTCGCATTTGTTATGGCTTGGCCCTTTTATGGCAGATATTGGCGCACAGACCCCCTTCTTCTATATTTTTCGAGAAAGAGAATTGATATATGACCTATTCGAAGCTGCTACCGGTATGCGAATGATGCATAATTATTTTCGTATTGGAGGAGTCGCTGCTGATTTACCTTATGGCTGGGTAGATAAATGTTTGGATTTTTGTAATTATTTTTTAACAAGAGTTACTGAATATCAAAGGCTTATTACACGGAATCCTATTTTTTTAGAGCGAGTTGAGGGAGTAGGCATTATTGGCGGAGAGGAGGCAATAAATTGGGGTTTATCGGGACCAATGCTACGAGCTTCCGGAATACAATGGGATCTTCGAAAGGTTGATCATTATGAGTCTTACGATGAATTTGATTGGGGAGTTCAATGGCAAAAGGAAGGGGATTCATTAGCTCGTTATTTAGTACGAATCGGTGAAATGACAGAATCAATAAAAATTATTCAACAGGCTTTAGAAGGAATTCCGGGGGGGCCCTATGAGAATTTAGAAATCCGGCGCTTTGATAAAGTATGGGATCCCGAATGGAATGATTTTGACTATCGATTTATCAGTAAAAAACCTTCTCCTACTTTTGAATTGTCAAAACAAGAACTTTATGTGAGAGTCGAAGCCCCAAAAGGGGAATTAGGAATTTTTCTGATAGGAGATAAGGGTGTTTTTCCTTGGAGATGGAAAATCCGACCACCGGGTTTTATCAATTTGCAAATCCTTCCTCAATTAGTTAAAAGAATGAAATTGGCTGATATTATGACAATACTAGGTAGCATAGATATCATTATGGGAGAAGTTGATCGTTAAAATGATAATAGATACAACAGAAGTACAAGCTATCAATTCTTTTTTTAGATTGGAATCCTTAAAAGAGGTATATAAGATCATATGGATGCTTGTCCCTATTTTTACTCCTGTATTAGGAATCACAATAGGTGTACTAGTAATTGTTTGGTTAGAAAGAGAAATATCTGCGGGGATACAACAACGTATTGGCCCTGAATACGCTGGGCCTTTGGGAATTCTTCAAGCTTTAGCAGATGGTACAAAATTACTTTTCAAAGAGAATCTTCTTCCATCAAGAGGAGATACTCGTTTATTCAGTATCGGACCATCCATAGCAGTCACATCAATTATACTAAGTTCTTTAGTAATTCCTTTTGGATATCGCCTTGTTCTAGCCGATTTAAGTATTGGTGTTTTTTTATGGATTGCCATTTCAAGTATTGCTCCCGTGGGCCTTCTTATGTCAGGTTATGGATCAAATAATAAATATTCCTTTTTAGGTGGTTTACGGGCTGCTGCTCAATCAATTAGTTATGAAATACCATTAACTCTATGTGTGTTATCAATATCTCTACGTGTGATTCGTTAAGACATAAAATTTCCTCTATGTCTTTTCTTTCTAGGAAGGAAATTTCATGAGTTGAATATACATTTTTATTTTTTATTCATCATTCGGGTTGATGAACTAAACCAGATAGTTATATGAGTGAAAAAAACAGTTTCTTACTTTGCAGTAAAAAGATTCAGTCTCATTTCCTATGTACAAGTGTTAAGTGAAAGTAAACATAAGCATTATATACTATTTACCCCAAGATTGAGTGATTAGTCATCATGACTTGAAGCGGGTTCAAAAGGAGCAACTATCTGGGGATTTTAATAGCTATTAACAGACATGTATTACCCTAATGAGCGGGGTCCTTTTGACCAAAAAGAGTGGATAGTTAGGAACACCAAGGTACACAAAGGATTCGTAATAGAGATTATGTAAGTTATTCAACAGGGTTTTTATGTTCATACTGCATAGCATAAAAGGGATTCTAATTGGGGCTTTATGTTGGTAGAAATGATGAAGGAGTACTCCCCACGATTCCGATCCAGAGTATTTTCCTATCCACCGATTAAGTAAATAACTATCAAGAACGAAGTAATCCTTTACTTAAAGTACCTTTTTATGAGAAAGGAGAATAGGAACAAAAAAATAAACTCGAAAGAATTAAATTGCACTACAAAAAAGATCTTTTTTAGAGAGATAGAATTCTTGTAATGTTTCGTGAACTAATGCAATGTATCGTTTTTTTCGTAATCAAAAATGCTAGGTTGAAATATTTATTGAGATTTCTACAAAAAACTTTTTATTTAAAGGTTAAGTTATTACTCAACAAAAATTTTAAAATTTTTAAAAGATAAGATCAATTCAGAAGCACTTTATAATAAAAAATAATAATAATATATAGCAGACAGAATTCCATTGTCTAATTGGGGACCTTGTGATAGATTTGGATTATATCCTACAAAACATATCAAGATAAAAAATAGCAAACGGGTCTTAGATTTATTTGTGACCTTTGAGGAGCCGTATGAGGTGACAATCTCATGTACGGTTCTGTAATAGCGTTGCGAACAGTAATGTTATCGTCGACTATAATTATCTAACAGTTCAAGTACAGTTGATATAGTTGAAGCGCAGTCAAAATATGGTTTTTGGGGGTGGAATTTGTGGCGTCAACCTATAGGGTTTATCGTTTTTCTAATTTCGTCCTTAGCCGAGTGTGAAAGATTACCTTTTGATTTACCAGAAGCAGAAGAAGAATTGGTAGCAGGTTATCAAACCGAATATTCAGGTATAAAATTTGGTTTATTTTACGTTGCCTCGTATCTGAATTTACTAGTTTCTTCATTATTTGTAACGGTTCTTTACTTGGGGGGTTGGAATCTTTCTCTTCCGTACATAGCCGTTCCTTATTTTTTTGAAATAAATAAAGCGGGTAGAGTCTTTGGAACAATAATTGGTATCTTTATTACATTAGCTAAAACTTATTTGTTCTTATTCA